CAAAAAGAAGAACTTTGTACATAATTTGACTTAAGTTTTATAAAACGAGTAATAATCTGGATTGTGAATTACTCAACTGAGTAATACTTGCTCAAATCAAAGATATTTATTTGTCCGTCTATTATATTTATATATATCCCAAGACTTTTGATAATAAAAAAACCCTTTATATTGGAAAAAGGGGGAGAACATAACTATCTTCAAAATCCTAATGCAAAAAAAGATAAATAGTTAGGGAGTGAAATAAGCTTATTGGGGATAGAGGGACTTGAACCCTCATGATTTTTAAAGTCGACGGATTTTCCTCTTACTATAAATTTCATTGTTGTCAGTATTGACATGTAGTACGGGACTCTATCTTTATTCTCATCCGATTAATAAGTTCTTCACAATATCTATCAGACTATGGAGTTAGTGTGAATATTTTAATGAATAAATCTTGATTGATTCTGCTTTCAACTTTGAATGGATTCACAAGAATTCTTGCATTTTTTCATTTAATCTTCTAGATCTCTACTCTAAATATAGAATAAAGTATGGATTTATATATATAATATATAAAAAAAAAATACAGAACAGATTCGGGTTGTCATTAATCATTTCACTCCGTCGATTTTACCCCCCCTTTTTTATGGGAATTTAGACGGAAGAAGTCTTATAACAACACAGCACAGTCAACCCAATTTGTTAGAACAGCTTCCTTTGAGTCTCTGCACCTATCCTTTTTTTCTTTTGAAAAAAGGAAACAAAAGGAGTTGGCTCAGGATTACCCTTTTTTTTATTCCAGGGTTTCTCTGAATTTGAAAGTTTTCACTTAGTAGGTTTCCATACTAAGGCTCAAGCCAATTAAGTCCGTAGCGTCTACCGATTTCGCCATATCCCCGTTGTATTTTACAAAATTAGGATCCCAATCTGATGTCCTCCCCTTCCTTACCTTTCAATTTTTTCGATTTTTTTTTATACTGATTTATATACTGAAAATTCTCTTTTTTTCTTTATCTTATTTTATTTCTATTGCGAAGCCTATCAAATAGAAATAAAACAAATAGAAATAAAATAGAAATTGAATTTTGTCTAATATGAAATGATTCTATCATTTCTGTAGGTACAATTCAATATAGATGAATAGAGAGTATATATATGTCTCTTTCGCTTATGCAGTTTGTAATACTCAAAGGGTCGATTCTTTGGTTTTCGTCTTAGTTTCTTGAATGAAAATAGAATAATATTTTATTATGATCTGGATTTCATTTTTTGTTTTTTAGGTTTTCTTGGGGTAACATAACTAAAAAAATCGCTATTCATTATATCTATTTATGACATTTTTTTTCAAATTAATAGAACTCATTATATATTCTTTTTTTTTATAATAATATAATAATCTAATAATATATAATATATAATATATAATATAATTATATTATAATTATAATAATATAATAAATTAATTAAAAATTTATGAACATTTCAATTTTACATAGAATCTGCTCTAGACGAAAAATCTAGAATCTCTAGAGATAGAAATAAACGAAATTCAATATTTATTTTTATTTGATTGGACCTATTTATTTAAAATTTTTTTATATAATTTATATCATATTATATCATAAAAGAATAAAAATGAATAAGCTTAAACTAAGATATAGTTTTTATGTATGTAGACTTTCTATGAGCCTGCTTAGCTCAGAGGTTAGAGCATCGCATTTGTAATGCGATGGTCATCGGTTCGATTCCGATAGCTGGCTTTTCTTTCTTTTTATTTGTTGTATTTTATTATTTTTTTTTTAATCTTTTAATCAAAGAACAAAAAAAATAATTAATTAATAATTATTAATAATTAAAGGGCACCCTTCGTCAAAAGGTTACTAATCTATAATGTCGTAGAAATTACCAACTATGAATAAAAGGAAAAGCAAAGGGTTGAGTCTTGCTATAATAAATCCTGAAAAAGACTTTTTCGTTTCCTTTTCTTTTTTTACTTATACTTAACATAGATTAATACAAAATTAAAAAGATAGAATATAAAAATGGGTTTGTATATCATATATACAATACAATACATCTCCTTATTCATTGTATTGTAATAGTAATATAATAGTTCAGGAGATTTCGTTTCATTTCTCATTTAGTTTTAATTTAGGTTTGTTTGTTTGTAAAATGATATATAAATAATTTAAATATATATAAATAATTTAAATAAATAAATATTAAATTAAATAATATTATTAAATTAAATAATATTAATATATAAATAATAAATAAATAATAAATAAGGAGTCTTTATGTCGCGTTACCGAGGACCTCGTTTCAAAAAAATACGCCGTTTAGGGGCTTTGCCTGGACTAACAAAAAAAAAGCCTAGAACCGGAAATGATCTTAAAGCCCAATCACGCTCCGGGAAGAGATCTCAATATCGTATTCGTCTAGAAGAAAAACAAAAATTGCGTTTTCATTACGGTATTACAGAACGACAATTACTTAAATACGTTCGTATCGCCAGAAAAGCCAAAGGTTCAACAGGTCAGATTTTACTACAATTACTTGAAATGCGTTTGGATAACACCCTTTTTCGATTGGGGATGGCTCCAACTATTCCTGGAGCCCGCCAATTAGTTAATCATAGACATATTTTAGTTAATGGCCATATAGTAGATATACCGAGTTATCGTTGCAAACCCCAAGATACTATTACGGCAAAGGATGAACAAAAATCTCGAGCTCTTATTCAAAATTATCTTGATTCATCCCCCCCTGAAGAATTGCCCAAACACTTGACTCGTGACCCATTTCCATATAAAGGGTTAGTCAATCAAATAATAGATAATAAGTGGGTCGGTTTGAAAATAAATGAATTGCTAGTTGTAGAATATTATTCTCGTCAGACTTAGTCCTAACTAAAATACAAAGTATAAAAGTTCGGACAATTTGGTCTCTTTCTTTCATCAAAGTAAATTTATTTAAGGATTAAAGTGCTGGGTTTGATACCCATTTTATCCCACTCATATATTCTTTCCCATCTCGAATCTAACTGTTATAATAATGGTATTTCATTTCTTGTTGTTTGATATTTTACAGTTAAGAATGTTGGTGAATTAGGTTAAAGTACGGAAAGAGAGGGATTCGAACCCTCGGTAAACAAAAGCCTACATAGCAGTTCCAATGCTACGCCTTGAACCACTCGGCCATCTCTCCTACACAATTATTATGACTCAAAAACCGAAAAAATAGCGAACCTTTTAAAAAATATAAAATATTAAGCTTTAATATTTTCATATTTTGATAGGTATAACCAACCAAAGAATTCTATTCTATAACTAATAATAATAGAGTAAGTTTTTAGAAAAAGCTTTCCTCGAAGAATTCAAGTTAAAACAATGTTTTTTCTTGTGAAATTATCAAAATAGATATATTGAGTCATATTTGTTCAGACGATGTTCCTACCCTTTTTTAAAAATCTTAAATCAAATCGGATATAAAAATATCAGATAGTTATATTAATAATATTTCTATACAGTTATATATTTATATACACATATATACCTACCACCGAATTGGAACAAATTAATTGATTGATGAGTTTAAGTAAAAAAGAAAAAAATATAATTAAGTATAAGTTTTGTATCTTTATTTCATTTTTTTGTTTGGAACTTAATCTGTTTTTATGTTATTTCGTACTGTACAAATCCTTTGTTTGGGGAATCCTTTTTCCACAAGAGGTAATGAGAATTCTTATAGAATGGATTGATACCTATGTCTAGATCGCGAATAAATGGAAATTTTATTGATAAGACCTTTTCAATTGTGGCCAATATCTTATTACGCCTAATTCCGACAACTTCGGGAGAAAAAGAGGCATTTACTTATTACAGAGATGGTGTGATTTGATTTTTATTTTTCTGCTTCTAGTTTGAGGAGAAAGACACATGATTTGAAATATAAAGAACAAATATTCTTATTCTATATTAAAAAAAATCGACGCTTGTTGAAGGTGAAGTTTAGAAATAGAACAATTCCTTCTGTCGTGTATCCCCGATTGATGCAGCCTCAAATACTCTGCTTCAATTATCAATTTGAGTATTAGTATTGAGCGGAAGGTTACACTTGTGTGTTCTGTATTACAGGTCAATCCTACTTCCTAGTAAGAAAGTCCCAACAGGCGGCATAGGGGAAAAAGCACTATACCTAGCAATCGACAACACGAAAGCTTTGTAAAAAATGACTTACTGATTCCCTTCTCTTATCTAGATTGGGACTAACAAGAATGGTTGGGACAACAAACATCCATCTCATTGGTCCTTTGGATACCCGTATAACCATCAAAGACTGTTGAAGTGAATATTTCCTGGAAATTAGGGGGCGTTGAGGACAAAGTAATTGTTGGAGCTATCTTTTTTATATTAGTATCAAGGCGTTTGATATTAGTACAAGTTCTTGCGCAAGAAGGTTGGCTAGAGATTTTTTGTAAAAACACTAGCCCCACTCAGTTCATAATGAGACTATTTCAACCTTGTGTATTATTCCGTGTATTTGTTTATTCTCATTATGCGTATTTAAAGGAGGAGCCGTATGAGATGCAAATTTCACGTACGGTTCTGGAACGGAGATTCGTTGAATCGAATGACGACCGTAACGGATGTTAGCTCAATCCGAAGGAAATTATGCAGAAGCTTTACAGAATTATTATGAAGCTATGCGACTAGAAATCGACCCCTACGATCGAAGTTATATACTCTATAATATAGGCCTTATTCACACAAATAATGGGGAACATACGAAAGCTTTAGAATATTATTTCAGGGCATTAGAACGAAACCCATTCTTACCCCAAGCTTTTAATAATATGGCAGTGATCTGCCATTACGTGCGACTATCTCCGCTATAGAAGGAAACAGAAGGAAACAGAAGGAAAGGGTAAGACCCTCCTTTTTAGTAAATACTAAAAAAAATAGGCTCACTACATATACATCGTCTAAAATGCCGATTTTTTGAGCTGTAGGAAA